GCCATTCATTCTAAAAATTGGGGTGGAAACTACGAGTATCTGGTTAGATACCCCTAACCAGCCTAACCAGATACTCGGTCGGTTTAGTTATGGGATTTTGAGTCCCATCGCAAGGATTTTGAGTCCTTTGGAAACAGGGAAAGGATGGGTTTTCAAAAGACCATCCCCTGCGTGTTTATACTAGGATTTTCGGTCCATCTTATTCACATTCGGATTTTTTCTTCGAGATACGAGTCACGTCCGCGTATCAGTATCAGCCGCCCTTTTCTCCCTCTCTTTTTTCTCCATCCCGTAAGACTATTCCTTGAGTACTGCATTGGGGCGAGACCCAATATCTTTTGTCGCCCGCCCCACCCATGGTTCGGAACGAGGAAAAGAAAAAAGGTGGGGCTTACGACCTTATCTACCTATGAAACTCCATAGAATGAAGAGATAGAGTCTTAGTAGCCAACAATCCAAGGATTTCCATTCCATTTTTACGGATTGGTACCAGGGAGGGGAGTATTAGATTTCCCGAGGATCTCAATTTCTTTCGGTATATTTAGCTTCGGGGGACACCGATGCAACAGGACCCACCCGTATATCGATACAAAGATGCGTCTTTGGCGCCACTTAGTTCGGTTCGGAGGGGCAACATGGAGATTGACCAAATCGAACTTCCCCGCCGGGCCGGGTTCTTTTTGTTTTCCATTGGTGGAAAGGAAGGGTTCGGGATACTTATCCCGAAAATGCAAGACGGCTCTTGTTTATTCCGGACGCCTCGCGGGGATTTAAACCTCCGCATCGTATTACGCATCACTCCATTTCGTGTTTGGTGTGCCTACCCTCGTTTCGAAGCGAGGCAACGTGATGGAGTTATGTGAACCGATTCAATTGTACAAATAGATCTCCAGTCCTGTCAACTGCTAAACCAAATTTCCATTCCTTTCTTGCCGGATTTAACAACTGCTAACTGGGAGACTTCACGATTGAAACGAAATACAGAAACCTTCTTGATTATTCATCGATTCCGTGGTAAGGTTCCAGTTCATACTGACTATGGCCAAGGGTTCGAATCTAGTCCCGCCCGCAATCAATCATCTCCGAAGCAGTGTTCAATTCCCTCCGCGTACAGAGACCTCTTTTTCTCACGACCTGACAAGCCCACGCTTGTCTCAAATATTCTCACCAATATCGAGGAAATGATACCATTTGAATAAAAAAAAGGGGGGGGGGTGGCATTCCCCCTTTGCCTAAATACTCGGCTGGATGTAACGGCGTGGGTTGTTACTGCGCAACTCCAACTGTGCACCGCGCGGAAATACTTCTATCTCCTCCGGAATAGACGAGGGATCATTTTCCTAGCAAGTGATTTTGGGTGCGAGAGGACAAGCTAGATAGGAGAATGCCAGGATCAATTACCGAAGAAGATATAACTATCTTGTAAATTGCACAGACGGGCTAGTCCGGATAGCGGAACCAGTTTTTGATTCATTTAAGGAAAAAGAGGAAGAGGAGAGAAAAAGGGAAAAGAAGGGGGATAAGAAAGAAAAGGAAGTCTCGAAGTGGGTCTAAAAGAAGGTATTCCGTGTGATTTCGAGAATAGGATCTATGAATATACCCGATAGGGTTGATGCTAGCGCACGAATGATCATAGCTATTTCAAGAGAATTTTTCGAAATAGAAATTGATGGAGAAACTAATGGATTTTGTCTAGAAGTTATGGGTGTATCGCCCCTCCCACTCTTCCCGGTAAACATTGATTTAATTATTTTTAGATAGTAATAGATGGAAATGACACTTGTGACGAGCGCCACCGGAACTGATGGGTACGAACCAGCTTTCCATCCATGCCAAAAGAGATGGAGTTTCCCAAAAAAACCGGATGGTGGAGGCATACCCCCTAGGGATGGTGAACGTAAAACCGGAGAGAATGTTAGAACAGGATCCTTCATGTATAATCCCGCATAATCCCTGATATTATCAGTTCCGGTTCGTAAACCAAATGGGGTAATACGAGCAAAAGTTCCCAAATTCATGAGTATATAGATAAACGTATAAGTTATCATACTTCCGTAACCGTTCCCTGAGTCTGCAGAAAGTACCCCAATCATGATATATCCAATTTGGCTTATAGAAGGATAAGCTAGCATACGTTTTACGCTTCTCTGAGTAACGGCAATTAGATTTCCCAATATCATGCTAAAGGTAGCTAATAATTCCACCGCAATATGCCACTCATTGGATAAGTCTGGGAAAATTAGACCAAAGAGTCGTGTAAATGAAGCTGGAGCTGCTACTTTGGAGGTAACGGAGAAAAAGGCAACGACTGGTGTAGGGGAGTCAGAGTCGAAAAGAAGATTTTCGATCTTTCCGCTCATTCAGAACCGTGCGTGAAATTCTCACCTCACACGGCTCCTGGTTCGGAGGGGAGTCATAACTGGTATTGCTCCCAGAACCTTCCTCGTGTATGTATCAAATCCATTTTTTCTCAAAAAAATCCATAATCACTCGATGCAAAGAATAGTTGTTAACTTCTCGAGGAATCCCTCATCATTTGTTTTCATCTCCCGCCAAGAGTTTTGTCTCAGATTCCTTCTTGGTTGTTTGTCCTTCGGAATCC